TAGTATGGAATGAGTCAATCATCCACTTTGGTATCTTTTTGAACAAAAATGGTAATGTTGTTCCTCCATCGATCAAGAATTTCGGTCTTTGGGAAGTATCATGATCATCCAATAAGAAGGGTTTCAATTTATTCAAATGAACGATTTGAACACCTATTGATTCTAACAACTTATTGCAGGGTTGATCATTCGGACCTTTCAATTCATAGATGTGGATCTCGGACCTATGAATGGGGATATTCCCGATACTCACAAAGAAAAAGGGAAGTGACTTGGACAAAAAGGGAAGTGACTTGGACAAAAAGAGAAGTGACTTGGACAAAAAGAAACGAAGTGACTTAGACAAATCTTGTTTGTCGATAGCCTCGGACCAATCAATCGAATATTGATTAATACGTAATCGATCGAACACTACTTGAAATTGAAAACGGTTCTTCTGTTCAGAAACGAAATGTTCCAAATGTTCCTGGAAATTTTTGCTCCCATTGGACCATTTGTATCTATATGCATCAGGATCCCGATTCATGGATCTCTCGGTTCGAGAAATAAGAGGATCAAACCATTTCTTCTGACTCTTTTTCAAATTCGATAAATGTTGGTTGATCGTATATTTCATTATAGTTATATGATTCAGAGTATCATTTCCTATTTGATCCCTTTGAATTCCATATTCGAAGTTGCGATCGGATCTATTCATTAAAAAGAATCGATTCGATACATTTCTTATGTACCCATAGGTGCTATATTGGATTTGAATCAGATTTCGGATCAATCTATATTGATTGACTGCCTCCATGATGTTGTTGCTAGCAAATACCGCTGTTTTTAGTTTTGGATCTTCCAAATCATTCCCGCAGTAGATCCGGACCGATTTTTTTTTGATCCTTGGATAAAAAGATTCATTCTCCTCATAAAAAAGAGGAGGTAGAACCAATAAAGATTTCTTTTTCGATTCATCTCTGGAGTGGAATACCTCATTCAAGAATTTTTTTTGATCCAACCCGTAGGAATCAATAGAAAAGGCAAATCCCCTATGATACACCAGATCCGGCTCGGTTATTGATAGAGTGAATAGATCTGCCATTTCTTGAAATCTCTCTTCTGATTCAAAATCGTGGTGTAACGTGTATCCCCCTTTGTTTCGGTCATGGAATAGAGGAAATAAATCCAAAAATGGATTCTTGTTCAAGAATGAAATCTTATTGGAACTGTCCATATCTGGTTCATCCTTCGGAACCATATCACATCCTGGATCTGATGAAATAGGATGAATTGAGACGGTATTTTGTAAATACGTAATTATCTTGAATATATCAACCATTTCTTTATTTTCCGATCGCCTGGAAGGGACAAAAGAAACATCTTGTTTTTTCTTCAAAAATTTCTGATCTCTAGTAGACCTCTCAGTAGGATTCGAACCCGGATGAAGTTCTGACCATCTGTCAGAGAAAAAAGAACGAATTGATCTTATAGGATTCCCAAGAAATTCGTCGATTTCTTTCGGAAGCAGATGATTATTCATCTGCTTCTCACGTTTCGTGAATAGCCGGGACATTGAGGAAGATCCAAAAAGGCATTTCGGGAATCGATCTGATTCTATCTCTGTTCGTTCCGTTTGAAGAAAGGAAGGATCCCAAAGAATCGATCTTTCTTTTAGTTGCTGAATCTCTGTTTGATCGATCAATGTGTGATATTCTGAATCCTCATTTCTAATGGAATCGAAATGATCTCTGGATTGATCAGAAGATCCTTTCGATTGGCTAGAATCCGTTACTTGAACGAAGATAGATCTTGTGGAATCATATTGAATATTTGACAATACATTCCGTACCCTGCTAAAAAACCGATCCTTGTTTACCAACCACACATTGTCTAACCAAATCAAATTCTCTCTCGATACGTTCCTCAAAAAATCCGATTCGTGCTGATTCTTCCCCCAACTAACGAAGAGATCTTGGCGGAATTGCCATATATGAAATTGAGCACAATTTTGCAAAGAAATACCCCACTTGTTTCTCGAGAAGAGATGGGAAACATGCTCAGTATCGTTTGATTGAATAGTTGCCTCAGCTCCTTGTTGTTTGAAGAAACCCTCCCCTTCAATTGGTCTTTTTTTACGAAAAGCAGACATGAGATAACAAATCAAGTCTTTCCCTAAGATTTCGAATAGCTGTCCCGAATTCAAGTTGATTATGTTTCGCTTCTTCCTCGGAGAAAGACGATCAAACAATTCCCAATCATGGTCCTTGCGGATCGGATCATCCGTATAGGATAAAAAAAGAAACTCCAGATATTTGCTATCTTTCTCTTTGAATGAGATCTCAATTCCAGCTACGGTTTCATTAGCTATCTTACAACTAGAATCCCTCTTTTTTCCGATCCGGTTCCTCCACCACCGCGAACCCCGGTTCGATTCAGGCATGATACACTTTTTATTTATTGGGAGAACCAAAGTACTCTCTTGCGGATCCACGAAACAACTCTCAGAAATCTTTTTCTC